CCGACCGCTCTACCACTGAGCTACTGAGGAACAAGGGGAGATTCGACCTCCTAGAGTTCAACTCCCGCTCTCAACCCATGAACAATATGAGTCCGAAGCTTCTTTCGTAACTCCCGGAATTTCTTCGTAGTGACTCCGTTCCATGCCTCATTTCATAGGGAAGCCCAAAGTGGCTCTATTTCATTCTATTTCACTTCCTAGCACTTCCTATCATTTAATATCCATCCCTTTGGTCTTATTTACATAAGAGATGTCATTTATAGTCTATCTCTTTCTATATATGGAAAGTCAAGAAATTCTCATCGAAACATCGAGAAATTGTGCATATAGAAAACTCTAAAGAAAGAAAAAAAGGAGACCCATGCCATGATTTTCAAATCTTTTCTACCTTTTCTACTTAGTAGTCTAAGTTTCTCGATGAGGATAATTAATTCGGTCGTTGTGGTCGGACTCTATTATGGATTTCTGACCACATTCTCCATAGGTCCCTCTTAGATCTTCTTTCTCCAATCTTGGATTAGGGAAGAAGGAGATATTCGCGACTACTGGCGGTTTCATTATGGGGCAGCTCATGATCTTCATATCGATCTATTATCCACCTCTGCATCTATTCTTTCTTAGCTAAACGGGTGGAAGATCCATCCAATTTGGTTATATCATGGACTCGAAAAGCGGATCTGAATGTGACTGAAATGCACGATCTTCACAGGTATCACTTTTCACGATACCTAAAAGATGGAATAGCGATTTTCGAACCATTTCCTATACGAGAATGGTTTCCATTACTTTGAGAAATGGATTCTATATCAAACTATAGCTATTGCATTAAAGAAGAAAAGAAACTAATAGAAGTCGAAGACGCGGAATGGTAGTGAATAGAGAGAAAGATTCTTCTGATTTTCTTGTTCCTGAAAATATTCTATCTATCTCCTAGACGCCGTAGAGAATTGAGAATTTTCATGTCTTTCAATTCTCGTACTCGTAATTGGAAAGTTACGGAAGGAGGTCCATCATTTTGCAATGAAAACAACATAAAAAACTCTGGACAATTTCGAAATCAGGCCAAGCGTCTTAATACATATGCAAAAAAATTCATTATTGGCCCACCATTGATTAGAAGATTTAGCTTGTATGAATCGCTATTGGTTTGATACGAATAATGGCAGTCGTTTCAGTATGTTAAGGATACAGATGTATCCACAATTCATTTAGAGTTACTTAATAGCCTATTTCTTATACCATATCTCTATCCCGTGAAATTCTCGAGCCGAAAGATGGATGCATATGCTGTGTTTCATTTTGCTAAACGATATCAATTAAATGGTGTATCAATTCCATAAATTGGATATAGCAATAAATAAATCAGCAAAATTCTTTTATTTTAGATAGAAGAAATGTTTCTTCTATCTAAAATAAAAGAATGTACCCTTCTATCCAAATCCAATTTGCATCGATAAAATAAATCCAAATTCCAGTAGTGGATGAATAATTGCAAATTTTTGTGTGTACGAGATTAGAATAACTTCAAAATAACTGACATAATTTTTTATTTTTCCTGATCAGAAAAATACATGAAAAAGAAAGGAGGTAGAAAAATTTTGGGATTTATGGTTAAAGAAGAAAAAGAAGAAAACAGGGGTTCTGTTGAATTTCAAGTATTCAGTTTCACCAATAAGATACGGAGACTTGCTTCACATTTGGAATTACACAAAAAAGATTTTTCATCGGAAAGAGGTCTACGAAGACTTTTGGGAAAACGTCAACGTTTGCTGGCTTATTTGGCAAAGAAAAATAGAGTACGTTATAAGAAATTAATCAGTCAGTTGGATATTCGGGAGAAGTAATTTAATCGTTCGAATTTTTTTCTTATTTTATTAGTAGTCTTATAGTAGTCTTAGATTTTTCATTTTGATGAGCCTCGTTTTGAGGAATTCATGGAATAATCCATTTTCATGGAATAATGAATTAAGGAAGAAAGGATATGAGTCTACCGCTTACAAGAAAAGATCTCATGATAGTCAATATGGGCCCTCAGCACCCATCAATGCATGGTGTTCTTCGACTGATCGTTACTCTCGATGGTGAAGATGTTATTGATTGTGAACCCATATTAGGCTATTTACACAGAGGAATGGAAAAAATCGCGGAAAACCGAACTATTATACAATACTTACCTTATGTAACACGATGGGATTATTTAGCTACTATGTTTACAGAAGCAATAACGGTAAATGCACCAGAATTCTTGGAGAATATTCAAATACCCCAAAGAGCCAGCTATATTAGGGTAATTATGTTAGAGTTGAGCCGTATAGCTTCTCACTTGTTATGGCTTGGACCTTTTATGGCGGATCTAGGCGCACAGACCCCTTTTTTCTATATTTTTAGAGAGAGAGAATTGATATATGATCTATTTGAAGCTGCTACAGGTATGCGAATGATGCATAATTACTTTCGCATCGGAGGGGTAGCCGCCGATCTACCTTATGGATGGGTCGATAAATGTTTAGATTTCTGTGATTATTTTTTACGAGGAGTTGTTGAATATCAACAACTTATTACACGGAATCCCGTTTTTTTAGAACGAGTTGAAGGAGTCGGTTTTATTAGCGGAGAAGAAGCAGTAAATTGGGGCTTATCGGGACCGATGTTACGAGCTTCTGGAATACAATGGGATCTTCGTAAAGTTGATCCTTATGAGTCTTACAACCAATTCGATTGGAAAGTCCAATGGCAAAAAGAAGGGGATTCATTAGCTCGCTATTTAGTACGAATGGGTGAAATGAGGGAATCCATCAAAATTATTCAACAGGCTGTAGAGAAAATTCCTGGAGGCCCTTATGAGAATTTAGAAGTCCGACGCTTTAAGAAAACAAAGAATTCCGAATGGAATGATTTTGAATATCGATTTCTTGGTAAAAAACCTTCGCCCAATTTTGAATTGTCAAAGCAAGAGCTTTATGTAAGAGTGGAAGCTCCAAAAGGTGAATTAGGAATTTATCTGGTAGGAGATGATAGTCTTTTCCCCTGGAGATGGAAAATTCGTCCACCCGGTTTTATTAATTTGCAAATTCTTCCTCAACTAGTTAAAAAAATGAAATTGGCTGATATCATGACGATATTAGGTAGTATAGATATCATTATGGGGGAAGTTGATCGTTGAAATGATAATAGATAGGGTAGAGATAGAAACTATCAATTCTTTTTCGAAATCGGAATTATTAAAAGAAGTCTATGGACTGATATGGATTCTACCCATTTTGACCCTCCTACTGGGAATCACAATAGAAGTACTCGTAATTGTGTGGTTAGAAAGAGAAATATCCGCATCGATACAACAACGTATTGGTCCTGAATATGCTGGCCCCCTGGGACTGCTTCAAGCTATAGCCGATGGAACTAAGCTACTTTTTAAGGAGGATATCCTGCCATCCCGAGGAGATATTCCTTTATTTAGCATTGGACCTTCTATAGCAGTCATATCAATTTTATTAAGTTTTTTAGTTATCCCTTTGGGATATCGTTTTGTTTTAGCCGATCTTAGTATTGGTGTTTTTTTATGGATTGCCATTTCAAGTATTGCTCCTATTGGTCTTCTTATGGCAGGATATAGCTCAAATAATAAATATTCTTTTTCAGGCGGTCTACGAGCTGCTGCTCAATCTATTAGTTATGAAATACCATTAACTTTTTGTGTGCTAGCAATATCTCTACGTGTGATTCGTTAAAATAGGATCTTTTTCCTCCAAAATCCATTGAATATTTATCTTCCTTTTCTTATTCTCGGGTTGGTAAGTTAAACTAGATAGCTATATGAGTGAAACAAAACAACTTATTAATTTGTAGTAAAAATAAAAAATCTCATTTCCTACGTACAAGAAAAAAGTTGAAGTAAACATAAGTAGTGTAAACTCTTTACCCCAAGGTTGAGATTTTTTGATTAGTCATCATATCTTGAAGCGGGCAAGAATAAAGGATTCGCGATATGGAATTCCATTACTAGAATATTCCGAGTTATTACTATAACTTATAATCATAAGGGGAATCCATCAAAAATTAGTGAGGGGTTAGGAACACTAAAGTACATAAAGGATTAGTAATGAGGGAATCTAAGACATTAGAGATTTTTCCTCATAAAAGGAATCATAATAAGGACTTGAAATTGGTGGAAATAATCAAGTAGTACTTTCTTCGGATTCCGATCCAGAGTATGTTCCCTTTCACTTGTTAAAGAAATGGCTATCAAGAACGAATTAATCCTTTATTCCTTTTTTCTTTTTAAGTACCCTTCCCCGGGGAAAGAAGAATAGGACAAAAGATATGGAATGCAATACAAAAAAAAGATATTTATTTATTTTTTCCTTCCTCTATTCATATTAATACAGAATTCCTCATGAATTAATGCCTAATTCTTTTCATTTATTAATTGCTATAACGAGTGTTTTATTCCAAGATTAAGTTATTACTGAACAAAGAAAAATTTTCATTATATTATAAAGGACGAGATCAATTCGGAAGCGCTTTTTCTTATTCTAGCAGACGGAATTCCTTTGGTCTAATTTAGGACTTTCCAATCGATTTTATCTTACCTAATTCTATCTATGCCCAGGGGGATAATACCGAAACGAAACAACCCTTTCCTTTTTTCTGATCATAGAGAAGCCGTATGAAGCTAAGGTTTCATGTACGGTTTTGGAATAGCGGTGGGAACTGTGATGTTATCATCGACTATGATTATCTAACAGTTCAAGTACAGTTGATATAGTTGAAGCACAGTCAAAATATGGTTTTTTTGGATGGAATCTTTGGCGTCAGCCTATAGGTTTTCTGGTTTTTCTAATTTCTTCTTTGGCAGAATGTGAAAGATTACCCTTTGATTTACCAGAAGCAGAGGAAGAATTAGTAGCAGGTTATCAAACCGAATATTCCGGTATCAAATATGGTTTATTTTATCTTGTTTCTTACCTAAATTTATTAGTTTCCTCTTTATTTGTAACAGTTCTCTACTTAGGCGGGTGGAATTTCTCTATTCCCTATATATCCTTTTTTGAATTTTTCCAAATGAATAAAATGGTTGGAATTTTGGAAATGACAATGGGTATCTTTATTACATTAACTAAAGCTTATTTATTTCTCTTCATTTCTATCACAATAAGATGGACTTTACCCAGGATGAGAATGGATCAGTTATTAAATCTTGGATGGAAATTTCTTTTACCTATTTCCCTGGGCAATCTCTTATTAACAACTTCTTCCCAACTTGTTTCACTATAAATAAGATAATACAATAACAGTAAGAATATTTTCAACACAAAAGTTCTCTCAAACAAGAGAAAGAAACATATCTTTTTCATAGATATTTAGAATATGTTCCCTATGGTAACTGGGTTCATGAGTTATGGTCAACAAACAATACGCGCTGCAAGGTACATTGGTCAAAGTTTCATAATTACCTTATCCCACACAAATCGTTTACCTATAACGATTCACTACCCTTATGAAAAATCAATTACATCGGAGCGTTTCCGGGGGCGAATCCACTTTGAATTTGATAAATGTATTGCTTGTGAAGTATGTGTTCGCGTATGCCCGATAGATCTACCCCTTGTGGATTGGAGATTTGAAAAGGATATTAAAAGGAAACAATTGCTTAATTATAGTATTGATTTCGGAGTTTGTATATTTTGTGGTAATTGTGTTGAGTACTGTCCGACAAGCTGTTTATCAATGACTGAAGAATATGAACTTTCTACTTATGATCGTCATGAATTGAATTACAATCAAATTGCTTTGAGTCGGTTACCAATCTCCATAATGGGAGATTACACAATTCAAACAATTAGGAATTCGACTCAAAGTAAAATAGACGAAGAAAAATCTTGGAATTCAAGAACGGTTACTAATTATTAGTTACTAGGATTTATCTTTTTTGTTAGAAAAATCCAATAGTTTTTTATTAACTATAAAGAAAAACGAATAACTACTGCTTATTGCAAATTATTCCTGATTTAAAATGAGAGTAGATTTTCGTGATGTCATTTCTAACTATACAACTTATATACAAAAAAATATCCTAATCCCTTTTTCCTTCCTTGAATCTTTTAGTTTTAGTCAGTTCATGAAAAATTTTATACTATTAATTTCTTCTTATCCATAATGGATTTACCTGGACCAATACATGAGATTCTTGTGCTATTTGGGGGATTTGTTCTTCTACTAGGAGGTCTAGGAGTAGTATTACTTACCAACCCAATTTATTCTGCCTTTTCGCTGGGATTAGTTCTTGTTTGTATATCCTTATTCTATATTTTATTGAATTCCTACTTTGTAGCTGTCGCACAACTTCTTATTTATGTGGGAGCTATAAATGTTTTGATCATATTTGCCGTAATGTTCGTAAATGGCTCAGAATGGTCTAAAAATAAGAATTATTGGACTATTGGAGATGGGTTCACTTCACTCGTTTGTATAACTATTCTTTTTTCACTAATGACTACTATCCCAGATACGTCATGGTATGGAATTCTTTGGACTACAAGATCAAACCAAATAGTAGAACAGGGTCTCATAAATAACGTTCAACAAATTGGGATTCATTTAGCAACTGATTTTTATCTTCCGTTTGAACTCATTTCCATAATTCTTCTAGTTTCTTTAATAGGTGCAATTACTATGGCTCGGCAATAAGAAATACTTAGAATTAGTCAAAATTCTTAGAATTTCAAATCTAAAATAAATAACTAAAGAATCACAATTTTGATTTAGTAAAACCCATCTACTGCCAACAAATACCTTCTTTTCTCTTTTGTTGTGTAACTGTTCTATTCTAATTAATGGAATCGGTTCAATTCTTGTCCTCATATTGAAATGAATCGAGATTGATAAGGAGTTAGTTAATGATGTTTGAGCATGTACTTTTTTTTAGTGTCTATTTATTTTCGATTGGTATCTATGGATTGATCACAAGCCGAAACATGGTTAGAGCTCTAATATGTCTTGAACTTATACTGAATTCAATTAATCTAAATCTCGTAACATTTTCTGATCTATTTGATAGTCGCCAATTAAAAGGAGACATTTTCGCAATTTTTGTTATAGCCCTTGCGGCTGCTGAAGCAGCTATTGGACTATCCATTCTTTCTTCCATCCATCGTAACAAGAAATCAACTCGTATCAATCAATCTAATTTTTTGAATAATTAGACATAAAATCCTCTAAACAAAGGCGCACATATAATAATAATATCAAATATTAAGATGAATAGAAATCTAATACTATTTTCTTCTATTTTCTTATTATTTTATTATTTTATAATATCTATTTTTTGATTAGGTTATTACATAGTATTCTTTTTTACTTATTGAATTTTTGCAATTCATTGATATTGCAATTTGAATATTGCAATAATTTATATTGAAAAGACGATAGCCAATAAATTGGCTAATTCGAATTCGTATGTACAATTCGTATAATTATGATTGTTGAAGCCAAAAATTCAAGTCTCTTGGCTCTTTTCACGCTTTCTCACAAACGGATTAAGAAATATATTGCATTATTTTATTTATTTATTTGTTGAAGTTTGGATAAACCATTGCTTCGTCTGGTGTCTACAATACATATGACTCATATAGTACTAATTTCATTTTTACCAGATCGAAAATTTTTATGTTGAAAAGGAAAATTTATAGATCCAATGTCACATTCCGTAAAAATTTATGATACATGTATAGGATGCACTCAATGTGTACGAGCTTGTCCAACAGATGTATTAGAAATGATACCCTGGGATGGGTGTAAAGCCAAGCAAATTGCTTCCGCGCCGAGAACCGAAGATTGTGTGGGTTGTAAGAGATGTGAATCTGCCTGCCCAACAGATTTTTTAAGTGTCCGCGTTTATTTAGGGCCTGAAACAACCCGCAGCATGGCTCTATCTTATTGATACGTTACAAAAAACTCCACTTGAATCGTCTGATTCCTCTTTACCGAGGAAGCCTGTGCTCGCTTATTTCGAGCACGGGCTTTTCTGGTCAAAACGTATCTTCTCTTTATCACTTTATCATGAGTTATTTTCCTTGGTTAACAATACTTGTTGTTTTGCCGATATTTGCAGGTTCATTAATTTTCTTTTTACCTCATAGGGGAAACAAAATCGTTAGGTGGTATACTATATCTATTTGTTTATTAGAATTCCTTCTAATGACTTATGCATTCTGTTATCATTTCCAATTGGAGGATCCCTTAATCCAATTAAAGGAGGATTCTAAATGGATAGATGTCTTTGATTTCCACTGGAGATTGGGAATCGATGGACTTTCATTAGGATCTATTTTATTGACAGGATTTATCACTACTTTAGCTACTTTAGCAGCTTGGCCAGTTACCCGGAATTCGCGATTATTCTATTTCCTGATGCTAGCAATGTATAGTGGTCAAATAGGATTATTTTCTTCGCGAGACCTTTTACTTTTTTTTATCATGTGGGAGTTAGAATTAATTCCTGTTTACTTACTTTTATCCATGTGGGGGGGAAAGAGGCGTCTGTATTCAGCTACAAAATTTATTTTGTATACTGCAGGCGGTTCCATTTTTTTCTTAATCGGAGTTCTAGGTATGGGCTTATATGGTTCCAACGAACCAAGATTAGATTTGGAAAGATTAATTAATCGATCATACCCTGCAACATTGGAAATACTATTTTATTTTGGCTTCCTTATTGCTTATGCTGTCAAATTGCCGATTATACCCCTACATACGTGGTTACCAGATACCCATGGGGAAGCGCATTACAGTACATGTATGCTTTTAGCGGGAATCCTATTAAAGATGGGAGCATACGGATTGATTCGGATCAATATGGAATTGTTACCTCATGCTCATTATCTATTTTCCCCCTGGTTGGTAATAATAGGAGCGATGCAAATAATCTATGCAGCTTCAACTTCTCTTGGTCAACGAAATTTCAAAAAAAGAATAGCCTACTCCTCCGTATCTCACATGGGTTTCATAATTATAGGAATTGGTTCCATAACCAACATTGGACTCAATGGAGCTATTTTACAAATACTATCCCATGGATTTATTGGTGCTACACTTTTTTTCTTGGCGGGAACGGCTTGTGATAGAATGCGTCTTGTTTATCTCGAAGAACTGGGGGGGATATCTATCCCAATGCCGAAAATTTTTACCATGTTTAGTAGCTTTTCAATGGCTTCTCTTGCCTTACCAGGAATGAGCGGTTTTGTTGCAGAATTAGTAGTATTTTTTGGACTAATTACTAGTCCAAAATTTCTGTTAATACCAAAAATGCTAATTACTTTTGTAATGGCAATTGGAATGATATTAACTCCTATTTTTTTATTATCTATGTTACGCCAGATGTTCTATGGATACAAGCTATTTCATGTTCCAAACGCAAATTTGGTGGATTCTGGACCACGAGAACTCTTTCTTTTAATCTGTATCTTTTTACCAGTAATAGGAATTGGTATTTATCCAGATTTTGTTCTCTCGCTATCGGTTGACAAGGTAGAGGCTCTCTTATCCAATTATTATCCTAAATAATTTTTTTTTACTAGTCCGCTCTATATTCCATAGTGGAAAAACCAAATAATTCAGAAAAAAGTAAAAAAGTCTAATTAGATCTATCTCGAATTTTTGAGAACCCTTTGAGAAGGCGTTCAAGGGTTCTCAAATCAAACAAAAATGGAAAAACTTTCATTTCACGAAGGTTTTATGTTATGTAATCATTTAGATGGTAACGAAGGTTTTATGTTATGTAAATGCACCATAACTATGTAAACCTATTCCTAATAGATTGATACCAAAATAGCAGATCCAAATTATAAGAAATCCTATCGAAGCTACAAGTGCGGAATTCGTACCCTTCCAATTTGGATTTGTTCTACTATGTAAATAAATTGCGAATATGGTCCAAGTAATAAATGCCCAAGTTTCCTTAGGATCCCAATTCCAATAGGATCCCCACGCCTCATTAGCCCATACTGCTCCACAAAGAATACCTATGGTTAAAAGGGTAAACCCTAGGCTAATGACACGATAACTCCAAGAATCCAAACGCTCAATTAATTGATATTTGTAATAATTTGGAAATGAAGGAAAAGAGGTGTTTTTTAAAGCACTTCTTTTTACATAGAAATATTCAATCTCACTAAACTCACTAAAGAAAAATGTTTTATTTAAAACATTTTTTTTCTTTTCTAAAAAGAAATTGAAATTCTTTCGAAATTTAATGATTAGAAGAGCGGCGGATAATAAGGATCCGCACAAAAGAGTTGCATAGCTTAGTAACATCATACTGACATGCATCATTAACCACTGAGATTGTAGAGCAGGTACTAGTATTGTGGATTGATGCATTTCAGTTAAAAGACCCGACGTGGCAAAGCCTTGCGTTAAAATAGTACTTGGCGTAGTTATTGTGCTTAAATCATTTTTAGAGTTCTGTATCTTAGGAATCGTATGAAGAATATACAGAGCCCATGAAAGGAAGATCAATGACTCATATAAATTACTTAATGGAAAATGTCCCGAAGAAGCCCAACGAGAAACTAAGAATCCTGTTATAGAGAAAAAAGTAGCTATCATTCCTTTTTCTGACGAATCACGTAATCCCCCAAGTTCACGAACTAATAAGGTTATCAAATGAATTGTAATCACAATTGAAATGGTTGAGAAAGAGATATGAGTTAGTATATGTTCTAAAGTTGCAAATAGCATAAGGAGAAGGTCCCATTACAAAATTGGAAATTTCGAATTGAATCCATTTTCTAATCTATTGTATTCTTTTTCGAGAATGCCGCCACTCGGACTCGAACCGAGATGCTTGAGCACTGCTTCCTAAGAGCAGCGTGTCTACCAATTTCACCATGGCGGCTAACTTTAAATAATAGGGAAGTTAAAAGAATAATAGTTATTTTCTCGCAAATCGTCGAGATTGGGAGAGTCCATAGAATTTAGGAACATTAGAATCTTCATTAAAATGGACTTCGTTTGGTAGTATCATTGGGGATTTTTTTAACAATAAACTCTTGCTTTGCCCAATAGAAACAAAGCTTGAAAGAGTTGGAACTGTTTTTTCTCAGTTGCAATATAGAACTCATTTTTTTCTAATTAGTTTCTCATTGAAATAAAAAAAAATCTTTCAATCTATCCATTAGAATTTCTATAATTTCATCATTAAATACAAAGAATTTTTGATTTTAGCAAAATTTCTAGAATGAAAGCCTTTATGCTCTTATTAATATGATTTACCAAGCCTAAACCTATTTTTTTGTGGATTTTTGATAAGATAGGTAGAAGTTGTAAGTCCTATTGCAAGAATACTCTACTTTTCATAATAGAATCCTCATATTTTATTATGAGGATTCTATTATGAAAAGTTCGTTGATAGGAAAAGAATACTTAGGACACAGTATACCAAAAACTTTTGTTCTATATATCAGAGGGGTTAGTTCTAAGAATATTGTACCGAGGAATTCGACACATAAAAGTACATTCATTAATTAATCCGAATTATTCATTTTAAATAATTGGAATTTCTTTGGGATAGGTCAATTCAGATTATTCCAAAACCAGATTATTTGTTTGTTTGTTGCCCAGAAAAACCCTTTGGTTTTGGATGCTCGCTACCGCTGGAAAATGATCTTGATTTTGCTAAAGAATAAGATTGTACTATGGAAAAATAAGTCTTTTTCTTCCAAAGATTTTTACGAATACGCTTTTTTGACATCGAAGTACGTTTTTTTGGAACTGCCATTCAAAAAGGAGATTACTTTTTTTCTAGTTGTATGTGAAAGACATCTATTGCCGCAAATCAATCCTTCTTTCTGTTTTTTCTTAGTATTTATACTTTTTCTTAGTATTTATACTTAGATACTGAACTGAAATTCTGAATTCTTTTTTACTTGATTTTCTCTAATGCGGATAAGACAAGAATTTTTTAGCATATTTTTCATATATATTTTATACTTTGTTTTAATAATATAGAATATATACAAAGGTTTTCTATTTAAATTAAATCAATTTATATATTAAGTATACTCCATATATAGATCTACGGCCTATCCCCCATATAAGATGGGGGGATAAAAGGAAGGGAAAATTCAAATAGTTAATTAAGTTCAGAATGGTATTCCATAATGGAATTCCAATCAAAACAAAAAAAATACTTAGTCTCTTAAATAAGACATTCTAAAACTTAGGTAATTCTAGTCATTAGGATTTCAGTTCTATATGAAGTAAGGAATATTCGATAATTTCCTATAAACATAGGTTTTCATTGGAATTCAATCAATCAGTTACGAAACATGAGAGCTGCTTCATCTTCATTTTAATAGAAAGAAATACAAAAATGAATAGAAAGTAAAATGATTCAATCCTTTTTTGTATTTTAACAAATATCCTTCTTTAGGTAATAACTAGGTAACAAAGTTATTTAATTAACTTTTTGAATTTAACCAAGTAAACCCATTCTTCATTTTTGATTATTTCAATGAGAGAAATTTTGAAAAATGAAGAATTCCAGTATTTTGTCTTATTCTTATTTTTTGGAATTCCTTCAGAAAGAGATAAGAATTAGTTTGGTGAATCGGAAACAATTTTATTTTATAGAAAAATTTCAAGTAAAAATTGCAATTTATTTTCTTATGGAACATACATATCAATATGCATGGGTAATCCCTCTTCTCCCACTTCCAGTTATTATGTCAATGGGGTTTGGACTTATTCTTATTCCGACAGCAACAAAAAATCTTCGTCGCATATGGGCTTTTCCTTGTGTTTTACTCTTAAGTATAGCTATGGTATTCTCAGTTCACCTATCTATTCAACAAATAAATGGAAGTTCTATCTATCAATATCTATGGTCTTGGACCGTCAATAATGATTTTTCCTTAGAATTTGGATACTTGATCGACCCGCTTACTTCTATTATGTTAATACTAATTACTACTGTAGGAATCCTCGTTCTTATTTATAGTGACGATTATATGTCTCACGATGAAGGATATTTGAGATTTTTTGTTTATATAAGTTTTTTCAATACTTCCATGTTGGGATTGGTTACTAGTTCCAATTTGATACAAATTTATTTTTTTTGGGAACTTGTGGGAATGTGTTCCTATTTATTGATAGGCTTTTGGTTTACACGGCCAATTGCAGCGAGTGCTTGTCAAAAAGCTTTTGTAACTAATCGTGTAGGGGATTTTGGTCTGTTATTAGGAATTTTAGGTTTTTTTTGGATAACAGGTAGTTTAGAGTTTAGGGATTTGTTCAAAATAGCTAATAACTGGATTCCTAATAATGGGATTAATTCCTTACTTACTACTTTGTGTGCTTTTTTATTATTCCTTGGTGCAGTTGCGAAATCTGCACAATTCCCTCTTCACGTATGGTTACCCGATGCTATGGAAGGACCCACTCCCATTTCGGCTCTTATACACGCAGCAACTATGGTTGCTGCGGGGATTTTTCTTCTAGCTCGACTTCTTCCTCTTTTCATATCCCTACCTTTAATAATGAGTTTCATTTCTTTAGTAGGTACAATAACACTCTTCTTAGGAGCTACTTTAGCTCTTGCTCAGAGAGATATTAAAAGAAGCTTAGCCTATTCTACAATGTCTCAATTGGGTTATATGATGTTAGCTCTAGGTATAGGTTCTTATCAAGCTGCTTTATTCCATTTGATCACTCATGCTTATTCGAAAGCTTTATTGTTCTTGGGATCCGGATCCATTATTCATTCAATGGAACCTCTTGTTGGATATTCACCAGATAAAAGTCAGAATATGGTTCTTATGGGTGGTTTAAGAAAATACGTTCCAATTACAAGAACTACTTTTTTATGGGGTACGCTTTCTCTTTGTGGTATTCCACCTCTTGCTTGCTTCTGGTCCAAAGATGAAATCCTTAGTAATAGTTGGTTGTATTCACCCTTTTTTGGAATAATAGCCTCTTTTACTGCAGGATTAACTGCGTTTTATATGTTTCGGATATATTTACTTACTTTTGATGGGTACCTGCGTGTTCATTTTCAAAATTACAGTAGCACTAAAGAGGGTTCGTTGTATTCAATATCCTTATGGGGAAAAAGGATACCCAAAGGAGTGAATAGAGATTTCATTTTATCAACAACGAAGAGTGGAGTTTCTTTTTTTTCACAAAATAGATCCAAAATTCATGGTAATACAAGAAATAGGATAGGGTCCTTTAGTACTTCCTTTGGGGCTAAAAACACTTTTGTCTATCCTCATGAAACGGGAAATACTATGCTATTCCCTCTTTTTATATTACTGCTTTTTACTTTGTTCATTGGATCCATAGGAATCCATTTTGATAATGGAGTAATGGATAATGGAATAGCGGAGTTAACCATATTATCAAAGTGGTTAACTCCCTCAATAAACTTTTTCCAGGAAAGTTCTAATTCTTCCATAAATTCATATGAATTTATCACTAATGCAATTTCTTCTGTAAGTCTAGCTATGTTTGGTCTATCCATAGCATATATCTTCTATGGATCCGCTTATTCCTTTTTTCAGAATTTGGATTTAATAAATTCTCTTGTAAAAGAGGGTCCGAAAAAGTTTTTTTCGGATCAAGTAAAAAAAAAGATATACAGTTGGTCATATAATCGTGGTTATATAGATATTTTCTATACTAGGGTCTTTACCCTGGGTATAAGAGGATTAACTGAACTAACGCAGTTTTTCGATAAGGGTGTCATTGATGGAATTACCAATGGAGTAGGTCTTGCTGGTTTTTGTATAGGAGAAGAAATTAAATATGTAGGGGGAGGGCGAATATCGTCTTATTTATTCTTTTTTTTATGTTATGTATCCGTGTTCTTATTCTTTTTTCTTTCTTAACTTAAGGAATTCCCCCGTCTCCTGCCTAAAGAGCCCCCTTATTCCCCTTCCTATCTTCTTCCCCCATCTCTCCCCCTTTTCTACCATCTCTCTCTTTTTCTATCTCCCTCATTGT